GCTATCGTAGCTTAACTTAAAGTATGACACTGAAGATGTTAAGATGTGCCCTAGAAAGCACCGAAAGCACAAAAGCTTGGTCCTGACTTTACTGTCAACTTTAGCTAAATTTATACATGCAAGTTTCCGCATTCCTGTGAGAACGCCCTACAATTTCCCGCACGGAAATGAGGAGCTGGTATCAGGCACATAATTTTATGGCCCATAACACCTTGCTTAGCCACACCCCCAAGGGAATTCAGCAGTGATAAATATTAAGCCATAAGTGAAAACTTGACTTAGTTAAGGCTAAGAGGGCCGGTAAAACTCGTGCCAGCCACCGCGGTTAGACGAAAGGCCCAAGTTGATATTATCCGGCGTAAAGGGTGGTTAGGACATACTATTAAATAAAGCCGAACGACCTCAAAGCTGTCATACGCCTTCGAGACCAAGAAGCCCAACTGCGAAAGTAGCTTTACTTATTCTGAACCCACGAAAGCTGAGGAACAAACTGGGATTAGATACCCCACTATGCTCAGCCCTAAACATTGGTAGCGCATCACAGCCGCTACCCGCCTGGGTACTACGAGCACCAGCTTAAAACCCAAAGGACTTGGCGGTGCTTTAGACCCCCCTAGAGGAGCCTGTTGTGTAACCGATAACCCCCGTTTAACCTCACCTTTCCTTGTCCCTCCCGCCTATATACCGCCGTCGTCAGCTCACCCTGTGAAGGCCTAATAGTAAGCAAAATTAGCACAGCCCAGAACGTCAGGTCGAGGTGTAGCGCATGGAAGGGGAACAAATGGGCTACACTCACTATGATAGTGAATACGAATGATATCCTGAAACGGACATCTGAAGGTGGATTTAGCAGTAAATTACGAATAGAGAACCCTATTGAAGCCGGCTCTAAAGCGCGCACACACCGCCCGTCACCCTCCCCGAGATCGTAAGACTCTTTTCTAAAGCCCCTACAACAGAAAGGGGAGGCAAGTCGTAACATGGTAAGCGTACCGGAAGGTGTGCTTGGATAAACCTCAGGGCATAGCTAAACTAGTAAAGCATCTCCCTTACACTGAGAAGTTACCCGTGCAAATCGAGTTGCCCTGACACCAAGCAGCTAGCCCCCCTAAAAACCCCCCCCCCCAACAATAAAACATTAATAACCCTTAAAATTCTATATTTATCCTAAATAAATCATTCTTTTTCCCCAGTACAGGCGATAGAAAAGGACCTTGTGAGCAATAGACTAAGTACCGCGAGGGAAAGCTGAAATAGAAATGAAACAACCCATACAAGCCCTGAAAAGCAGAGACTAACTCTCGTACCTTTTGCATCATGATTTAGCCAGTGTGCCCCAAGCAAAGAGCACTATAGTTTGATAGCCCGAAACTAAGTGAGCTACTCCAAGACAACCTATTAATTTAGGGAAAACCCGTCTCTGTGGCAAAAGAGTGGGAAGAGCTTTGAGTAGAGGTGACAGATCTCCCGAACTTAGTTATAGCTGGTTGCCTGATAATTGGATAAGAGTTCAGCCTCCCGGCTTCTTTACTGCCAGAATGGCCCCCGTCACATCAAACATTAAAAGAAACCGAGAGAGTTACTCAAAGGGGGTACAGCCCCTTTGAGCCAAGACACAACTTTCCCAGCAGGGTAAAGATCACATTAGATACAAGGAAGCACACTTTGGTGGGCCTAAAAGCAGCCACCCCCGTAGAAAGCGTTAAAGCTCCCGTAGCTTACCCCCCCCCCCTATTATCCCGATAACATAATCCTAACCCCCTATTTTTTACCAGGCCGTCCCACGCTAACGTGGGAGTGACCATGCTAATATGAGTAACAAGAGAAGATCTTAATGATTCTCTCCGAATACACGTGTAACTCGGATCGGACAACCCCCCGAATATTAACGGGCCCAACACCAGAGGGAAGTGAGTTCTACAATGAAAAACCAGAAAAACACCCAACTACTAACCGTTAACCCAACACAGGTGTATACCCTCGGAAAGACTAAAAGAAAGAGAAGGAACTCGGCAAACACACTGAACCTCGCCTGTTTACCAAAAACATCGCCTCTTGAAGTAACATCATAAGAGGTCCCGCCTGCCCAGTGACTATATGTTTAACGGCCGCGGTATCTTGACCGTGCAAAGGTAGCGCAATCACTTGTCTTTTAAATGAGGACCCGTATGAATGGCCTAACGAGGGCTCTACTGTCTCCTCTTTCCAGTCAATGAAATTGATCTCCCCGTGCAGAAGCGGAGATATTAACATAAGACGAGAAGACCCTATGAAGCTTTAGACATCAAGACAGACTATTCTACTTTTTTCCCCCGCTTGAAGGGGTCAAACCCTATAGCCCCTGTCCTTAATGTCTTTGGTTGGGGTGACCCTGGAGAATAAAACAACCTCCATGTGGAATGGGGGAACAACATATTTTTTGCCCCTACAGCCAAGAGCCCCCGCTCTAAGCAACAGAAATTTTGACCACAGATGATCCGGCAGCGCCGATCAACGAACCGAGTTACTCTAGGGATAACAGCGCAATCCCCTTCTAGAGCCCCTATCGACAAGGGGGTTTACGACCTCGATGTTGGATCAGGACATCCTAATGGTGCAGCCGCTATTAAGGGTTCGTTTGTTCAACGATTAAAGTCCTACGTGATCTGAGTTCAGACCGGAGTAATCCAGGTCAGTTTCTATCTATGGCACGCCCTTTTCTAGTACGAAAGGACCGAAAAAGGAGGGCCCCTGCCCTAAGTAAGCCCTGACCCCACCTAATAAAACCATTAAAAAAGACAAAGGAGAGTACCCACAAGGCCGAAGAATACGGCGATATTGAAGTGGCAGACCCCGGCATAATGCAAAAGACCTAAGCCCTTTAGATAGGGGTTCAAATCCCCTCTTCAATAATGATCTCCCTCCTCGCTACACATGTCATTAATCCGTTAGCCTACATCGTTCCCGTCCTCCTGGCAGTTGCATTCCTTACCCTGCTAGAACGTAAAGTACTGGGGTATATACAACTACGAAAAGGGCCAAACATTGTTGGACCCTACGGGCTATTACAGCCAATTGCAGACGGAGTTAAACTTTTCATCAAAGAACCCGTGCGGCCCTCCACTGCATCCCCTCTTTTATTTCTCCTGGCACCCATGCTTGCCCTGACCCTCGCCCTCACACTTTGAGCCCCCATACCTCTTCCCCACCCGGTAATTGACCTCAACTTAGGAATTCTCTTCATCTTAGCACTGTCAAGCCTTGCAGTTTACTCAATTCTAGGCTCAGGGTGAGCATCAAATTCAAAGTACGCACTAATTGGGGCCTTACGAGCTGTTGCCCAAACAATCTCATATGAAGTGAGCCTCGGCCTTATCCTGCTTAGTGTAATTATTTTTGTAGGCGGGTTTACCCTACAAACCTTCAGCGTCGCACAAGAAAGTGTCTGACTAATCTTGCCAGCCTGACCCCTTGCCGCTATATGGTACATTTCAACTTTAGCAGAGACCAACCGAGCACCCTTTGACCTCACCGAGGGGGAGTCGGAGCTGGTTTCCGGGTTCAACGTAGAATACGCAGGGGGCCCCTTCGCCCTATTCTTTCTAGCAGAATACGCAAATATTCTTCTCATAAACACACTTTCCGCGACTCTATTTTTAGGGGCTTACCACGCCCCAACAATGCCAGAACTAACAGCTATTAATCTTATGACCAAAGTAGCCTTTCTCTCGATTATCTTCTTATGGGTCCGAGCTTCCTACCCCCGCTTCCGGTATGACCAACTAATACACCTCATTTGAAAAAACTTTCTTCCCCTTACACTAGCACTAGTTATCTGGCACCTCGCCCTCCCCATCGCATTCGCTGGACTCCCCCCTCAACTTTAGCCCGGGAGTCGTGCCTGAATAAAGGGCCACTTTGATAGAGTGAATCATGAGGGTTAAACTCCCTCCGGCTCCTATAGGAAGAAGGGGCTTGAACCCTACCTGAAGAGATCAAAACTCTTTGTGCTCCCACTACACCACTTCCTAGTAACGTAAGTTAACTTAAACTGTTGGGCCCATACCCCAAACATGAGGGTGAAACCCCCTCCATTACTAATGAGCCCCCACGTCCTAGCTATTCTACTTTTCAGCATCAGCCTAGGCACTATTATTACTATTTCAAGCTCTCATTGACTCTTTGCATGAATAGGTCTAGAAATAAGCACCCTCGCCATTATTCCTGTCATGGCTCAATCACACAGCCCCCGAGCAATCGAAGCCACCATGAAATACTTCATTACCCAAGCAATCGCAGCTGCCCTTCTACTCTTTTCAGGCGTAACAAATGCCTGACTAACCGGCCACTGGGATATTAGTTTTATAGGCCATAACAGCACAACTATGATATTTACCCTCGCCCTCGCCCTCAAAATTGGGCTAGCCCCCGCCCACCTCTGACTCCCAGAAGTCCTACAAGGACTTGACCTTACCACTGGTATTATTCTCTCCACCTGACAGAAACTAGCCCCCTTCGCACTACTTGTCCAAATTCAGCCCTTGAACCCTGACATACTAATCTCCCTGGGGCTCCTCTCTACACTCATCGGGGGGTGGGGAGGCCTAAACCAGACACAACTTCGTAAAATTCTCGCCTACTCGTCTATCGCCCACCTGGGATGAATAGCGTTAGTCTTGCAATTCTCCCCCGCCCTCACCCTAATTACACTTCTAACCTATATCGTAATAACATCGTCAACATTTTTAATCTTTAAATTTAACAAGTCACTAAGCATTAACACACTAGCCACCTCCTGAACGAAAGCCCCAGCACTCACCGCATTCGTCCCCCTAGTACTTCTCTCACTAGGGGGCCTTCCACCCCTTACAGGGTTTTTACCAAAATGAATAATTTTACAAGAATTAACCAAACAGAGCCTCAGCCTTCTAGCAACAATCGCAGCACTCACCGCCCTCCTGAGCCTCTTCTTCTATCTGCGGCTATCATACGCAATAACACTCACCATGTCCCCTAGTAACCTAAATGCTGTCACATCATGACGAGTATACTCTACCCAACTATCACTCCCTCTTTCCACCACAACCATCGCCGCTACTTGCCTCCTCCCACTAACCCCGGGAGTTATAACATTAGCCCTTTTGTGGAGGGGGAGGAGAAAGGGACTTAAGTTCAATTCTAGACTAAAAGCCTTCAAAGCTTTAAGTGGGGGCGGGAATCCCTTAGTCCCTGTAATAAGATTTGCAGGGCTTGAACCTACATGTCCTGTATGCAAAACAGACACTTTAATTAAGCTAAAACCTTATCTAGAAGGGAAGGCCTCGATCCTACAAACTCTTAGTTAACAGCTAAGCGCTCAAACCAGCGAGCATCCATCTATCTTTCCCCGCCTGCCGGGGAGAAAGGCGGGGAAAGCCCCGGAGGACGCTAGTCCGCCACTTCAGATTTGCAATCTGATATGTAAAACACCTCGGGGCTTGGTAGGAGGAGGATTTAAACCTCCGTCTTTGGGGCTACAAACCACCGCTTAAACACTCAGCCATCGCTACCTGTGGCCATCACTCGTTGACTATTCTCCACTAATCACAAAGATATCGGCACCCTCTATTTAGTATTTGGTGCCTGAGCTGGCATGGTAGGTACGGCCTTAAGCCTTCTTATCCGAGCTGAGCTAAGCCAACCGGGAGCCCTCTTAGGGGACGACCAGATTTACAATGTAATCGTTACGGCACACGCCTTCGTAATAATCTTCTTTATAGTAATGCCAATTATAATTGGGGGCTTCGGCAACTGGTTAATCCCCCTGATGATTGGGGCCCCAGACATGGCTTTCCCCCGAATAAACAACATGAGCTTCTGGCTCCTCCCCCCATCTTTCCTTCTATTGCTAGCTTCCTCCGGAGTAGAAGCCGGGGCCGGCACCGGGTGGACGGTGTACCCCCCCCTTGCTGGGAACTTAGCGCACGCGGGGGCATCAGTAGACCTAACAATCTTCTCCCTCCACTTGGCCGGAATCTCGTCAATTCTAGGAGCCATCAACTTTATCACAACAATTATTAATATGAAGCCCCCTGCCATCTCTCAGTACCAGACCCCGCTATTTGTGTGGGCCGTTTTAATTACTGCTGTTCTTCTACTTTTATCCCTCCCAGTTCTTGCAGCAGGAATTACCATACTATTAACTGACCGAAACTTAAATACCACGTTCTTCGACCCAGCAGGAGGTGGTGACCCCATTCTCTACCAGCACCTGTTCTGATTCTTCGGCCACCCAGAAGTTTATATTCTCATTCTCCCAGGCTTTGGAATAATTTCTCACATCGTAGCGTATTACTCCGGCAAAAAAGAACCCTTCGGATATATAGGAATGGTTTGAGCCATGATAGCCATCGGGCTCCTGGGGTTCATCGTGTGAGCCCACCACATGTTTACAGTTGGCATGGATGTAGATACACGAGCCTACTTTACCTCCGCCACCATGATCATCGCTATCCCTACAGGTGTTAAGGTATTTAGCTGACTTGCAACACTTCACGGGGGAACCATCCAATGAGAGACCCCCCTTCTATGGGCCCTAGGCTTCATCTTTCTTTTTACAGTGGGAGGCCTTACGGGTATTGTCCTAGCCAACTCTTCCTTAGACATCGTTCTACATGACACTTACTACGTAGTCGCCCACTTCCACTACGTCTTATCCATGGGAGCTGTATTTGCCATTGTCGCCGCCTTTGTACACTGATTCCCCCTATTTTCAGGATATACTCTCCACAGCACCTGAACAAAAATCCACTTTGTTGTAATATTCATCGGGGTAAATTTAACCTTCTTCCCCCAACATTTCTTAGGCTTAGCAGGAATACCCCGACGGTACTCTGACTACCCTGACGCGTATACCCTGTGAAACACCGTGTCCTCAATTGGGTCACTAATTTCATTAGTAGCTGTCATCCTATTTCTCTTCATTATCTGAGAAGCATTCGCCTCTAAACGCGAAGTAGCAGCAGTAAGCATGACTTTAACGAACGTAGAGTGACTACACGGCTGCCCCCCTCCTTACCACACTTTCGAGGAGCCGGCCTTCGTTCAAGTCCGAACAAAACTAACGAGAAAGGGAGGAATTGAACCCCCATATGTTGGTTTCAAGCCAACCACATAACCGCTCTGTCACTTTCTTCATTAGGCACTAGTAACAACCCTATTACGCCGGTTAGTCAAGTCGGAGTTGTGGGTGAAAATCCCACGTATCTAGATATGGCACACCCCTCACAATTGGGCTTTCAGGATGCAGCTTCCCCTGTAATAGAAGAACTATTACACTTCCATGACCACGCCCTCATGATTGTATTTTTGATTAGTACCCTTGTGCTTTACATTATTGTAGCTATGGTATCCACCCAACTAACAAACAAGTATATTTTAGACTCCCAAGAAATTGAGGTTATTTGAACGATCCTCCCTGCAGTAATCCTAATCTTAATCGCCCTTCCCTCCCTCCGTCTACTATATTTGATAGACGAAGTAAACAACCCCCATCTCACTATCAAGGCCGTGGGACACCAGTGGTACTGAAGCTATGAATATACAGATTACGACACACTTGGCTTCGACTCTTACATGATTCCAACCCAGGACCTTTCCCCTGGGCAGTTCCGCCTACTAGAAGCTGACCACCGAATGGTAGTCCCCGTAGATTCTCCTATCCGAGTTTTAATTACTGCCGAAGATGTCCTACACTCTTGGGCCGTCCCCGCCCTCGGGGTTAAAATGGACGCAGTACCAGGCCGCCTAAATCAGACAGCCTTTATCACTTCCCGCCCGGGTGTGTTTTACGGACAATGCTCGGAGATCTGCGGAGCAAACCATAGTTTTATACCCATCGTTGTTGAAGCCGTACCCCTCGAACACTTTGAAACCTGGTCTATAATAATGCTTCAAGACGCATCACCAAAAAGCTAAACTGGGTTGAGCGTTAGCCTTTTAAGCTAAAGATTGGTGGCTCCCAACCACCTTTGGTGACAGTGCCCCAGCTGGACCCAGCACCCTGATTAATAATACTAACCCTATCATGAGTAACCTACATTACATTAATTCCCAATAAAGTGGTCAAGCACAAATTCCCGAATAACCCCTCCCCTCAAAGCACGGAGAAGCCTCAAACTCGCCCGTGAACATGACCGTGGTCCTAAACTTTTTCGACCAATTCATAAGCCCCTCTATTCTAGGCTTACCCTTAGTGGCCCTAGCTCTTATACTGCCTTGAGTGCTCTACCCGGCTCCAGGGGCCCGCTGAGTAAATAACCGCTTCATTAACCTCCAACAGTGATTCATTAACGGCTTCACCCAACAACTTCTCCTCCCGCTTAATAAACCCGGACATCAGTGAGCCACCCTCCTAGTCTCCTTAATACTGTTTCTTATTACCATAAACATACTCGGACTTCTACCCTATACTTTTACCCCCACAACACAACTTTCGCTGAATTTAGGGATTGCAGTTCCCCTTTGACTTGCAACCGTACTTAAAGGGCTCACGACTCAACCTACACACGCCCTCGGCCACCTTCTCCCAGAAGGAACTCCCGCGCCCCTAATCCCAGTACTAATTGTTATCGAAACAATTAGTTTAATTATTCGACCCCTCGCCTTAGGGGTTCGGCTGACAGCCAATTTAACAGCAGGCCACCTCTTAATCCAACTAGTTGCCACCGCCGCATTCGTTCTTCTCCCCTTAATGCCTGCTGTCGCAGTCCTAACGGCCTGCATCTTAGTTTTACTAACCCTGCTAGAAGTTGCTGTAGCTATAATCCAAGCCTACGTCTTTGTTCTCCTAGTAACGCTTTATCTGCAAGAAAATGTTTAATGGCCCATCAAGCACACGCGTACCACATAGTCGACCCTAGCCCCTGGCCCCTCACAGGCGCAATCGCAGCCCTACTAATAACGTCAGGGCTTGCAATCTGATTCCACTTTAACTCAACAGCCTTAATAACCCTGGGCTTAATTTTATTACTTTTAACTATATACCAGTGATGGCGAGATATTGTCCGGGAAGGCACATTTCAAGGCCACCACACCCCCCCCGTACAAAAAGGACTACGATACGGGATAATCCTTTTTATCACCTCGGAAGTATTTTTCTTCTTAGGATTCTTCTGAGCCTTCTACCACGCCAGCCTTGCCCCAACACCCGAGCTAGGAGGGTGCTGACCCCCTGCCGGAATTACCCCCCTTGACCCATTTGAAGTACCTCTTTTAAACACAGCAGTTCTTCTTGCCTCTGGGGTGACAGTCACATGAGCCCACCATAGTATTATAGAAGGGGCCCGAAAAGAAGCTATTCAAAGCCTCACTTTAACTATCCTTCTTGGTTTCTACTTTACATTCCTCCAAGCATTAGAGTACTACGAAGCCCCGTTTACTATTGCAGACGGTGTTTATGGTGCCACTTTCTTTGTAGCAACCGGGTTCCATGGCCTACACGTCATCATTGGGTCCACGTTCTTAGCCGTATGTCTCGTTCGTCAAGTCCAGTTTCACTTTACATCTGGCCACCATTTCGGGTTTGAAGCAGCCGCTTGATACTGACACTTCGTAGACGTTGTATGGTTATTCCTTTATATTTCCATCTACTGATGAGGCTCATAATTTTTCTAGTACTAAAGTTAGTATAAGTGACTTCCAATCACCTGGTCTTGGTTAAAATCCAAGGGGAAATAGTGGGCCTCACTACTACCGTAATTTTAATCACCATCCTCTTATCCCTCGTTCTAGCAACCATCTCCTTTTGACTCCCTCAAATAACCCCTGACCACGAAAAGCTCTCACCCTACGAATGTGGTTTTAACCCCTTGGGGTCAGCCCGCCTCCCATTCTCACTTCGATTTTTTCTAGTCGCCATCCTCTTCCTCTTATTTGACCTTGAAATTGCACTTCTTCTTCCCCTGCCTTGGGGTAATCAACTTTCTCTCCCTCTCAACACTTTCGCGTGAGCAACAGGAGTCGTCACCCTCCTTACAGCAGGACTAATCTACGAGTGAGCGCAAGGGGGCTTGGAATGAGATGAGTGGGCCGTTAGTCTAAAAATTTAAGATATTTGATTTCGGCTCAAAAGCTTCTGGTGAAACCCCAAAACGGCCTTATGACTCCCACACACTTTACCCTAACAATAGGGTTCTTCCTTGGTCTGGCAGGCCTCGCCTTCCACCGCACCTACACCCTATCCGCCCTTTTATGCTTAGAGGGAATGATACTCGCTCTATTTATATCACTCTCTTTATGAACACTTCAACTGAACTCGACTAACTTTTCTTCGGCCCCAATGCTCCTTCTAGCCTTTTCAGCATGTGAAGCAAGTGTCGGCTTATCGCTACTCGTAGCTACATCCCGGACTCACGGTACTACTTACCTTCAAGGCCTAACAATTCTTCGATGCTAGTTATTCTTCTACCCACCCTTATACTGGTTCCTACAGCCTGGCTTGCCCCCCCGAAGTGACTGTGGCCTTTAGTTCTTTCCCACAGTCTCTTAATTGCAACCGCCAGCCTTAGCTGGTTTCATCTAACAACAGAAGCAGGATGAACCAACCTTAACGCCTTTATAGCCACTGATCCCATCTCAACCCCCCTACTTGCCCTAACATGCTGGCTGCTACCCCTTATAATTTTAGCGAGTCAAAATCATATAGCCCCCGAACCCCTCAACCGCCAACGTATATATATCACTCTCCTAGTTTCCCTGCAATTTTTCCTTATTCTTGCTTTCAGCACTACTGAACTAATCATATTTTTTGTAATATTTGAGACTACTATAATTCCCACCCTAATTATTATTACACGCTGAGGAAACCAGGCAGCCCGACTAAACGCGGGGGTATATTTTCTATTTTATACATTAGCAGGGTCCCTTCCCCTATTAATTGCCCTACTCGCCCTCCAAAACCTAACGGGAACCCTGTCGCTTATTGCCTTACCCCCAGCAACCTTCTTCCAACTTACCTCGTATGCTGATAAATTTTGATGGGTAGCCTGTCTCTTAGCCTTCATGGTAAAAATGCCACTTTACGGGGTTCATCTGTGACTGCCAAAGGCCCATGTAGAGGCCCCAATTGCTGGGTCCATGATTCTAGCGGCAGTATTATTAAAACTCGGGGGATACGGAATGATTCGAATAACGAACTTCCTAGACCCCCAAAACAATACTTTAAGTTATCCTTTTATTGTTCTAGCACTTTGGGGTGTAGTCATAACAGGCTTAATCTGCTTGCGTCAAACGGACCTAAAATCACTAATCGCTTACTCCTCAGTAAGCCATATGGGTTTAGTTGTGGGAGGAATCATAATCCAAACCCCTTGAGGACTGGCCGGTGCAATAGCCCTCATGATCGCTCACGGACTAACGTCCTCAGCCCTCTTCTGTTTAGCAAATACCAACTACGAACGGACCCACAGTCGGACAATACTTCTCACCCGAGGCCTTCATATGGCACTACCATTAGCTAGCATATGATGGTTCTTTGCCAGCGTAGCCAACCTGGCCCTTCCCCCCCTGCCCAATCTAATGGGGGAATTAACAATCATTTCCGCCCTATACCAGTGGACCCCCTGGACCGTAATCCTAACAGGGGCAGGAATATTCATTACCGCCAGCTACACACTATATATGTTCTTATCCACCCAACGAGGCCCCCTCCCCCCCCACATTATCTCTCTAACCCCTACACACACCCGAGAACACTTATTGTTAGCCCTACACCTCCTCCCGTTATTACTGCTAATCTTTAAGCCAGGCCTAATTTGAGGCTGGGTTTACTGTAGGCCTAGTTTAATAAAAATATTAGATTGTGATTCTAGAGATAGGGGTTAAACCCCCCCGGTCCACCGGGAGAGGCTTGCCAAGAAACAAGGACTGCTAATCCAAGTACCCCCGGTTGGATTCCGGGGCTCCCCCAAGTCTTAGACTCCCAGAGGATGACAGCTATCCGTTGGTCTTAGGAACCAAAAATTCTTGGTGCAAATCCAAGTGGGCGTAAATGAACCTCGCCACCTTCATCCTTGATTTCATTGCCTCCCCCCAGGCAATATTCTCAACCCAGTTAATCTCGACCATAGTACTACTCCTGTTGCCGATCTTCACTACCCTAAACCCCTACGCTAAATCCCCTAGCTCGTGACGGTTCACCCCAGAATATGTTGTAAAAATGGCCTTCTTCTATAGCCTCCTCCCCCTCTTCGGCTATCTAATCTTCCAAGCCACCACTACCGCCTCCACAACCACACTGCTTAAAACTCAAGCATTCACCGCAACTTGAGATTTATGCTTCGACAAATTCACTATTGGCTTCACTCCTATCGCCCTTTTTGTATCGTGATCCATCGTACAATTTTCAGGGTGGTATATACATGCTGACCCCAATTACAACCGATTTATAAAATATCTTCTTGTCTTCTTATGCGCTATGATTGTCCTTGTCTCAGCGGGACACCTATTCCCATTCTTTATCGGCTGAGAAGGGGTCGGAATCATGTCGTTCCTCCTTATTGGCTGATGGGGCGCACGAGCAAACGCAAACATCTCCGCACTGCACGCTGTTAAAGCAAACCGAATCGGGGACGCCGGCCTAATCATTGCCTTGGCATGAACAGCAATAAATCTTGGCTCCTGGGAAATAGCTGACCTTCTCGTATTAGCCAACAACAAAGATATAACATTCCCTTTAATATGCTTTATTTTAGCAGCTACTGGAAAATCCGCGCAATTTGGCCTTCACCCCTGACTTCCTGCTGCTATAGAAGGCCCTACTCCTGTCTCAGCCCTGCTGCACTCAAGCACTATGGTTGTTGCTGGAATTTTCCTTTTAATTCGAATTAGCCCCCTCTTAGGGACCAACTCCTGGGCCCTAACTATTTGCATGTGGCTCGGTGCTGTCACATCACTTTATGCAGCCACCTACGCCACAGTTCAAAACGACATTAAAAAAATTATTGCCTACTCAACAACCAGCCAACTAGGCTTAATAATGGTAGCTATTGGCCTCGCCGAACCCCACCTTGCTTTCCTACATATATGTACCCACGCATTCTTTAAGGCCATGCTCTTCCTATGTGCGGGAACAATTATTCATGCCCTTAAAGATGAGCAAGACATCCGAAAAATGGGGGGCATGTTTAAAATTATGCCAATTACATCCAGCTGCTTTATAATTGGTAATCTTGCACTAGCCGGGACACCTTTCTTGGCAGGATTCTTTTCTAAAGATGCAATTATTGAATCTTTAACCACATCTCCCGTAAACTCCTTCGCCCTAATGCTAACTCTCATCGCCACTTCTTTTACGGCAGTTTATAGCATCCGAATGATCTTTTACGTCGTTCTAGGGCAAACGCGAATTAGTGTACTCTCCCCTATTGATGAACGAGACCCCCGGGTTGTCGGCCCTATCTTACGGCTTGCCTGAGGTAGCATTGCTGCTGGGCTGTTTATTTCTACAGCCCTCGCCCCACTTACAATCCCCGTACTAACGTTGCCCCTCTCCTACAAACTAGCGGCCCTTCTAGTCTCAATCGCTGGTTTACTTATTGCCTTAGACTTGACTTCCTATGCAACCAACTTCTGGCCAGTCCCCGGCCAAGGTAAACAATTAAAAACTGTCCACCAAGGACTGTCATTCTACCCCACCATGCACTTCTTGATCTCCCTGGCAGAACTCCTGGTCCACTCAATTATAAACAAATTTTGAGCGGAAAAAATCGGGCCTAAAGCTATTCCTGAAGCCAACAAAATTCCAATCTCAACAATGCGCAAACTTCAACGAGGATATATTAAAACCTATGTCGCCATCTTCCTGCTAACCGCCGCCTTTGTCCTTTTCATCTTTGCTTAATCATGGTACCCCACCGGCCGGGGAATCCTAAAGAGGTTTCCATATTTTAGGAGTCGCTGTAAGCGATGTTCCCGGGTAGCTCCCGGGTCTCTTTACACGAAGTGTACGACGAAACGTTACACCTCCATCCTACACACTTTTAGATACGCCTTGCCCCACAGGCCGAGCAATCACTAAAACACCGAACAATGTGACTAAAAGGGCCCACGTACAAGTTAACAGTATCCCCCCTCCCTCTAAGTACATTCGGGCCACCCCCCCAATGTCCCCCCGTAACACACATAACTCCCCCTGTTCATCCGCTGGCACTCAAGAAACCTCGTGCCACCCCTCCCAATATAATATACCTACTATCACTGTCCCCACTACAAAGGAGACTATGTAGCTTAACACAGGACGACTCCCTAAACTCTCGGGGAACGGATCAGCCGCTAACGCGGCTGAATAGGCAAATACAACCAGTATCCCTCCTAAATAAATTATAAACAAAACCAAGGACAAAAAAAGTCCCCCATACGCGGCTAGAATGCCACACCCTGCTCCCGCACTGACAACTAGTCCCAGAGCAGCAAAGTACGGAGAAGGATTAGAGGCAACTGCCGCTAGCCCTAAGACAAAAGCTAATAAAAGAATTAGTGTAAAAAAAAACATCAGCTCTCACCAGGACTCTAACCTGGGCCGACAGTCCGAAAAACGGTAGTTGTATATTCAACTATGAGAGCCTCGACACGGTCCTAGAGGCCCCCCCTGGAAAGGCCTAGATAAACCTAGTACTCCTGCGATGTTTTAAATTTAGCCTCCAGACACTTGCAAAACCAGCAAGACTCTCTGTTTAACGACCATTAAGCCGCCTCCCTAGGCCATTCTCAAGGATACTAGCCCATACTAAACCAAAAAGCCTGTTAATCGCTGTAGGAGAGGGGTACCGCTCACACCCCTCACCGCATGGCCAGCCTACGTAAAACACACCCAATGTTAAAAATCATTAATGACGCAGTCATCGACCTCCCCGCGCCCTCGAATATCTCGGCGTGATGGAACTTCGGTTCCTTACTAGGCCTTTGCCTAATTTCACAAATCGCAACTGGCCTCTTTCTGGCTATACACTACACTGCGGATATCTCAACAGCCTTCTCTTCAGTAGCACACATCTGCCGAGACGTAAACTACGGATGACTTATTCGAAACCTCCACGCCAACGGTGCATCCTTCTTCTTCATCTGCCTTTATCTCCACATTGGTCGAGGCCTATACTACGGCTCACACCTCTACAAAGAAACATGAAATGTCGGAGTGATCCTCCTGCTCCTAGTTATGATAACAGCCTTTGTAGGCTACGTCCTCCCCTGAGGTCAAATATCATTCTGGGGGGCTACCGTAATTACTAACCTCCTCTCCGCGATCCCCTACGTAGGAAATATACTAGTTCAATGAATTTGAGGGGGCTTCTCCGTTGATAATGCCACCCTTACCCGATTTTTTGCCTTCCACTTCCTCTTTCCATTCGTCATTGCGGGGGTCACGATAATTCACCTTCTTTTCCTTCATCAAACCGGATCAAATAACCCGCTCGGGCTAACGTCAAACACAGACAAAATTCCATTTCACCCCTACTTCTCGTACAAAGACCTTCTGGGCTTTGCGGCGATACTTATCTGCCTAACATCCCTAGCCCTATTTGCACCTAACCTGTTGGGCGACCCTGATAACTTCACTCCCGCCGACCCGCTAGTTACGCCCCCCCACATTAAGCCAGAGTGATACTTCCTCTTCGCATACGCCATTCTTCGCTCAATCCCAAATAAACTAGGAGGAGTTCTGGCCCTACTGGCCTCAATCCTAATTCTTATGCTGGTGCCTATCCTTCACACCTCTCATCAACGCAGTGTCACCTTCCGCCCCCTTTCACAATTCTTATTTTGGGCCCTAGTAGCAGACGTCGTGATTCTTACCTGAATCGGGGGGATACCTGTAGAAGACCCCTTTATTATCATCGGGCAAGTTGCATCCTTCCTTTACTTTACCATCTTCCTAGCCCTGTTCCCCTTAGCAGGCTGGGCCGAAAACAAAGCCTTTAAATGGCACTGCATTAGTAGCTCAGCCCCCAGAGCGCCGGTCTTGTAAACCGGCGGCCGGAGGTTAAAATCCTCCCTACTGCTCAAAAAAAGGAGATTTGAACTCCCGCCCTTAGCCCCCAAAGCTAAGATTCTAATTAAACTATTTTTTGCACGTATTCAAGTACATATTATGTATGTATTCAAGTACATATTATGTATGTATTCAAGTACATATTATGTATGTATTCAAGTACATATTATGTATGTATTCAAGTACATATTATGTATGTATTCAAGTACATATTATGTATGTATTCAAGTACATATTTATGTAATATCAGCATACATCTGTGTCAACCATGAAGTAATGTTAATAAAACGAACATGCAATATTTGAGAATGCAAATGCTCAATTAACATCACCTGAGTTAACCCATATTCCTATGATCGAAAACTCAAAACAATTAACCACCCAGTTAACTGAATTAAACCGGTCACACATCAAATAACTCTCCATAAATTACATCGACATGGATAGAAAACATTACACTTATAGCTCGTAATTAACAAGAATTGCATCAGTTGATAGGCTTAATGCCCACGGTTATTGAAGGTGAGGGACAAGTATTTGTGGGGGTCGCACCTAGTGAACTATTCCTGGCATTTGGTTCCTACTTCAGGGCCATATCTTGATATTATTCCGCCCACTTTTATCGACGCTGACATAAGTTAATGGTGGCAACCATACTCCTCGTTACCCAGCAAGCCGGGCGTTCCTTCCAGTGGGTAAGGGGTTCCTTTTTTTTATTTCCCTTCAACGGGCATTTCAGAGCGCACACGGTAATACCTGAATAAGGTAGAACATTTTTCTTGCCCCCGTAATTAGTATTCATGTTGGAAAGATATTATCGTAAGAACAACATTATATTTTATCACGGGCATAAGGTGTTGATACCTCTAGGTCTATATGTGTTACCCCCCTTGGTTTCTGGACGTAAACCCCCCTACCCCCCTAAAACTCGAGAGTTCTTTGACACTTCTGTAAACCCCCCGGAAACAGAAAAACCTCGAGTAAAGCCTTTAGGAGTAGGGCCTGTTTTAAATATTACTATAATTTTTTTTTATATTTTAGTATTGCTAATATT